ATGAGAATTTCATCTCGTACAGCTCAAACAAAAACACCCAAATAATAGCCGAAACGGATATGGAATAGAAAGTTTGAAACTTCTTAATCTTTTCATTCAATTTTATCTGAAGATACAAAAGAGTAAAAATCCGAAAGCTCGTTTTTGTAGTTGTAATTATAATGCCAAAAAATCAAGTCGGCGCATTCGTCTTTATGTTGATCGATACAGGCCTCTTGAATCTTCTATTTACCTACTTATTTCTTTTTCTTTGCTTTGATTTGTTATTTGTATGGAATGTGGCTTTATTCTTGTTTTCTTTATTTTTGATAGGAATTCTCTTGTTAAGACCCTATGACTCAATTGAAACTTCAGATTCATACCAGAACCGCGATGATTCAATAAAACCTTCAAACTAAGTCCAAAGATTCTTTGAGTAAGAATCATTGGATCATCACTTATTCTATGAATAGAATAGATATACTAAAAAAAAATACAAAGAAAAGAAAGGTTTGTCCTTTGATCAAAATAAGCCTAAACTAAATAAGAGTTTGAAAGAAGAAAAAATCTTTCGAGTTATAAATAATATAACTCTTTCTTTGAATTTTGAGTCCGGCCGCGCGGTTTGAATATTAAGTATAAATCATAGTTCGAATACTTCGTGATCCATTTCATATATTCCGTGTTCCAGATACTAGAATGCCTATCCGACGGGATAAAACTATCTCGATCAAGATGACAGACCCATTTTCTGTATTATCAACAGGATCAATTATAACAAGTCACACACTCATATTCCGGAAATACAGAAACAAATAAATTTCGCGGTCGAACTACCAAAATAGAATGGGCTAAAAAAAATCCGAGAACTCAAAGTTTCACTTTTTGTATTGAAAAGCGAGGCTTCGTGGTTCTTGTGAATCTAATTCAGTGAAATTCCCTCCAGTAAAACGGAAGAATTATAAATCTCCAAAATAATAGATAAGAATATCGCAAATAAAGCCATTGCGACACCCATCAAAGGAGTCGTTCCCCATCCAGGGGCTACTTTACCATATTCCGAATTCAATGGTTTCAAAAAATCTCCTACAACAGTTCGTCTTGGACCAGATCTAGAACTACCCTCAACGGTTTGTGTAGCCATAAATCTTATTTTGTATTCAGTGAGATCTGTTGACTTTGTATATCATTCCGCTGTAAATAAACGATCTTATCATAGATCCATTGTGATCTTATTGTGATCTTGAAATTATATAATAATGGAAACAGCAACCTTAGTCGCCATCTCTATATCTGGTTTACTTGTAAGTTTTACTGGGTACGCCTTATATACTGCCTTTGGGCAACCCTCTCAACAATTAAGAGATCCATTCGAGGAACACGGGGACTAATTGAAGTAATGAGCCTCCCAATATTGGGAGGCTCATTACTTCAATTGAGATAATGAAAAATCATTTCATTTTTTTAGTTGGAACTTTAGGCGGTTCTCGAAAAAAGATAGCGAAAAAAATTATGCCTAGAGTAGATACTAAGAGGAATGTATAAACCAATGCTTCCATAAATTCGATCGTGGTTTACAATTATAGCTTCCGTACCTGTTTATTTGAAATCATCTCCCGAATAAAATAAAAAAAGAACAAGAATCAAAGAAAAGGCAGCGATTTTAATCAATATTTTTCCAGCAGCCTATGTCAAAGCACAAACAGAAAATAGAAGCGAAAAATAACAAAGCAATCTTGCATCAGACTACTTGTCTTCTTGTAGTTGGATCTCCAAGTTTTTGGAATGCTCCAAATTCCACTTGAGCATCCAAATCTGGATCAATACCGGCAAAAACATCTCTGAACAGGGTTCTAGCACCATGCCAAATGTGTCCGAAGAAGAAAAGCAAAGCAAACGAAGCATGCCCAAAAGTAAACCAACCCCTTGGACTGCTACGAAAAACACCATCGGATTTCAAAGTAGCACGATCTAATTCAAAAATTTCACCCAATTGAGCACGTCTAGCATATTTTTTCACAGTAGCAGGATCACTATAACTCACTCCATTGAGTTCGCCACCATAGAACTCAACAGTTACACCTACTTGTTCGACACTATACTTCGATTCTGCCCTTCTAAAAGGGACATCCGCTCTAACAATTCCGTCTCCGTCTACCAAAACAACCGGAAATGTTTCAAAAAAAGTAGGCATACGACGTACAAAAAGTTCACGCCCTTCTTTATCTCTAAAGATAGGGTGTCCTAACCACCCAACGGCTATTCCATCCCCGTTGTCCATTGAACCCGCTCTGAATAATCCTCCTTTTGCCGGATTATTGCCAATGTAATCATAAAAAGCTAATTTTTCAGGAATTTTAGACCAAGCTTCTGATAAACTTTGATTTTCGGCTAACCCAGCACTAACCCTTCGATATATTTCTTGCTGGAAGTATCCTTGATCCCATTGATAACGAGTAGGACCAAATAATTCGATGGGGGTAGTTGCTGAACCATACCACATAGTTCCAGCAACAACAAAAGCTGCAAAAAAGACAGCAGCTATACTACTGGAAAGGACGGTTTCAATATTTCCCATACGTAATCCTTTGTATAAACGTTGGGGCGGACGGACACTAAGATGGAATAAGCCCGCTAATATCCCCAATGTCCCTGCTGCAATATGATGAGAGGCTATTCCTCCCGGAATAAAAGGATCAAAACCTTCCACGCCCCATGCTGGATTTACAGGTTGTATCTTGCCAGTTAGTCCATAAGGGTCGGACACCCATATTCCAGGACCATACAATCCTGTTACATGAAATGCGCCAAAGCCAAAGCAAGCCACTCCTGAGAGAAATAAATGAATTCCAAAAATCTTGGGCAAATCCAAAGAAGGTTTTCCTGTGCGCTCATCAAAAAAAATTTCTAGATCCCAATATACCCAATGCCAGATAGCTGCCAAGAAGCACAAGCCAGAAAACACAATGTGTGCTCCGGCCACACCTTCGTAACTCCAAATACCCGGATTTGTTATAGTCCCCCCTGTAATACTCCAACCGCCCCATGAATTGGTTATTCCTAAACGAGTCATGAAGGGTATAACGAACATACCTTGTCTCCACATTGGATCAAGAACGGGATCGGAGGGATCAAAAACGGCTAATTCATATAGAGCCATTGAACCGGCCCAACCAGCAACCAGAGCCGTATGCATTATATGAACAGAAAGCAAGCGACCGGGATCATTCAATACAACAGTATGAACACGATACCAAGGCAAACCCATGGAAATACCCCTTTATCAACGAAAAATAGACACTATGTAACTTTATTGCATTGGAATACCTTTCCTTTTCGGTGGATTCTTTCGGAGAAAGGATTAATATTTCTTCTACTCCATTAGTAATAAGGGAAGAATTCGGCTCAGAAGAAAAAAGAGAAGCAGATCTATTCTATACCCGATAAGTATCAATACGCAATGGGGGTTGATCCTATTTTTTATGAATGAATGCATCCCTATTTGTTCATCATTCAAAGGCCCTATTCGTAAGAATTCTCTTTGATTCATTCTGTCTTTCTTTATTTTATGGCCTTATTCTATCTATGTATCAAATATGATAAAGGCGAATATTATTAAGACCATTATTACGCTTCCACATCAAAGTGAAATAGAGTATTTAATTCTTTTTCTTTCCTTTAATGCCTATTGGTGTTCCAAGAGTTCCTTTTCAAAGTATGGGGGAGGGAAATGCAGGTTGGATTGACATATAGTGCGACTTGTCAAATATATTGGGTCATATGGGATTGCCCCGTTCTCTCGCCCGATCGAGATATCCTCTGTTTCGCCCCAAAAAGATTGATTGAATTATCAAAAATTTGTAGCGTGAAGTGTAATGAAGTGCAATTAGGGATCCATTTCATTTTTTTGGGGGGTATCCAGCTTAATATTTTCAATTAGAATGATTTATGGTTGGCTTGGTTGGACCGATAAAATGAAGTATCCAGGCTCCGTTTAGAAAAAACCCGATTGGTAATATATTTATGATTACCACCTATATCATAACCATAATTTTTTTTTTTATTTAAAATTAAATTCTAAATATATAGAAATTAAGAGTGATTTCAAACTGTTAATCAATCGAATAATATGAGAAATACGTTGAATATTTGGCAGAAAACATGAAAGAAAAAGGAATTAAATTAAAATAAAAAAGTAAATGAAATCATAGCAAAAAGACGTAGTATTGGGTCATTTGTCCTATATGCGCAAATCAAAATTGGGCAGATCTTTACTCGGAGTAGAGCATAAACCTAAAAAAATTGAATAAAAAATTGACGAAACCCATTCAGGAACAAGAAAATGACATCGTGATTTGGATTGAATCCCAATTAAAAAAAAAATAGATCAATGAAAAGTTTGTGCGATAAGTTTAGCGAATTTTTTCTATATTATAGGAAAACGGGCCAAAACTCATCTTTCTTTAATTTTCATTTCATTTTTTTTTGAAAAATGTAAGAAAAAGTCCCTTCATTAGAAATTATAAGTTAGAAAGGGCCCACTAGAAAAAACGAAGGATGGCTGGAATCTACACATTGATTTTTTTTCGCAATTTTTGTTGAACCGTATGCATCAAAAGGTGCCTGTACGGCTACTAAGGGATACAATTTTATCCTAATCAACCGACTTTATCGAGACAGAATATTTTTTTTAGGCCAAGAGATTGATAGCGAGATCTCGAATCAACTTATTGCTCTTCTAGTATATCTCACTATCGAGAATGATACCCAAGAGATGGTTTTCCTTATAAACTCTCCTGGCGGATGGGTAATACCCGGAATAGCTCTTTATGATGCTATGCAATTTGTGAAACCAGATGTGCATACAATATGCATAGGATTGGCCGCTTCAATGGGATCTTTTCTCCTGGCCGGAGGAACAATTACCAAACGTATAGCATTCCCTCACGCTCGGCGCCAATGAGTTTTTTTTTGATGGAAAAAAAAAGACTATGCCTTCGCCATATGAAATATGAATTAGCAAGTAATAATAGCATGGCACTTCGAATTCGATATGAAATTTTTTTTCTTTTTTTTTTTCAAAATAAAAATATTAGATTATGTATCGAAAGAGTAGTATGAGAGAAAGGGCATTTACAATTTTATCTTAGCTGTCGTGGGCCCATCTCAGCGTCACAAACGTTTTTTTCTTTTCACATCAGAGGGTATTAACAATATTTATGTTAGAAAAGAGTACGAAAAAAAAAAAGACTATTTTTTTTTCCTTCCTTTTTTTTTTCAAAAAAAAAAAAAAGAAACTTTGGGATTGCTGAATCACAGACGAAATAAATATATAAAGCAACGGGGCCATCATAGTATTTTTTAACTTTTCCGAAAAAAAAAAAGAAGGGTGGTAATTGGATTATTTATTGATCTGGGTCTAATAGACTCTATATTTTCTCTTTTTCGATGGAAGAAAAAAGAGAATTCCATTGTAAAGCCGTATGCAATGCGCAAAAATGCCTGTACGGTTGTTCAATTCTATCTTTTTTTTTTTCTTATTATTCTTTAGCTATTCTTCTCGCCTCATTATGTGAGTTAGAAGAACCTTTTATTATGTTATATCATCAGGGTAATGATCCATCAACCTGCTAGTTATTTTTTTGATTCACAAGCGGCAGAATTTATCCTGGAAGCGGAAGAACTACTGAACCTTCGCGAAAGCATCACAAGTGTTTATGTACAAAGAACGGGCAAGCCCTTCTGGGTTGTATCCGAAGACATGGAAAGAGATGTTTTTATGTCAGCAACAGAAGCCCAAGCTCATGGAATTGTGGATATTGTAACGGTTAAATAACAAATAGCAATAGCAACGATTTAACACCACTCCCCAATTTAATTAAGAGTGATTTAATCTTAACTTAAACTTTAGGGGTTAATATTTTATTAATCTATTAAATAATTTTATTAATCTATTAAATATAATAAATAGAAAATAGAAAAAGAAGTAATTCAGAATCATCTGGTTAGGATCGATCTAAACCAGTCTATTATGTATATGATTCAGCATGCCAACTATTAAACAACTTATTAGAAATGCAAGACAGCCAATTAGAAATGTCACGAAATCCCCTGCTCTTGGGGGATGTCCTCAGCGCCGAGGAACATGTACTAGGGTGTATGTGCGACTTGTTCAGATCATGGACTGAGAAGAAAGAAACAATTTTTTCAGTATCAACGATCAGTACCAGTGAATAGAATGGGGTTCTTCCGTTCACTATCTAAAAAGATAGATCTACCATATCCTTCTATTGTGTATGAAATTTATGGTTTCCATTGGCGCAAATACAATCTTGGAATTAAAGATGAGAAAAAATTCCCCATTGGTAGCAAATGCTTATCCATTAAGCGGGGAAAATCCTATTCCTATTTAAAAAGCAAAAAGATTATGCTTCGACTCTTGCAAAGAACGGACTACCAGGGTCAGCTACCCAATTAATCCTCATACTTACATACCGTTACTGTATAAGATAGATCTCGTTGTGAAAGATCTATTACTGGAAAATTTATGAGTAGAGCCGAAGAGTGTGAACTGTACAAGTTACCAATTAAATGAAGGAACGAGCTCCGGTGTATAGAGAGGACCTCACCGTTTAAGAAGTAACCATAGAAACGATGGAACCCACTATTTATTTATCCATTTCTATTTACTCCTTTATTTTAGTTAATATGCTTTTTTTGATACCTAGTATCAATACAATTTCTTATTTCAAGGCGAAATGAAATGTCTAGAAAAAAGGAAAAATCGTGGTCGGGACGGTTATAGTAGCAAAAGCCATTGGAATTTTGATTTTATACATTGGAAGAATCCGTTTTGTTATTAATAGACTAGAAAAAAATAACTGAAAGAAAGAATTAGTTATTCATCAAAATTTCTTTTATTCAATGACCAGAATTAAACGGGGATCTATAGCTCGGAGACGTCGAACAAAAATTCGTTTATTTGCATCAAGCTTTCGAGGGGCTCATTCAAGACTTACTCGAACTATTACTCAACAAAGAATAAGAGCTTTGGTTTCGGCTCATCGGGATAGAGATAGGAAAAAAAGAGATTTTCGTCGTTTGTGGATCACTCGAATAAATGCAGTAATTCGCGGGGCACGGGTATCCTATAGTTATAGTAGATTTATACACAATCTGTACAAGAAACAGTTGCTTCTTAATCGTAAAATACTTGCACAAATAGCTATCTCAAATAGGAATTGTCTTTATATGATTTCCAATGATATTATAAAATAAGGAGATCGGAAGGACTCCACCAAAATGCTTTTAATGAAACGGGGTTCCCTTGAGAATGAACTTGGGGAAGGTAGAGTAGAAATTAATATGAAAAAAAAAAAATTCTGATCTGATAAGGTCATCAAAACAAGATGAGCGAAGACGCTCAATAACAAAAAAAAAAGATTTCTTTTTCTCGGATTCGATTCTTTTATTTATTTATTTTTTCTTCCGACACGAGAATTTAGAATTTTAATTATCAGATTTTTTGAATAAAGCATCCGCCTACGTTTGAAAATTTTGAGTCAATTGAAGGGGAAGCCTATTTTTTTCTGGTTCTAAGAGCAGTAGTTCTAGCGGTCGACTCGCTTCTTTCAAATTGTTTCTCATTATTAAGAAAGGGTAACGAAGATAAAATGCGAGCTTGTTTTATAGCAATAGTAATTACTCGTTGTTGTTTTAAGGTCAATCTATTTACTCGCCTAGATAATATTTTTCCTTGTTCACTAATAAATCGACTAATTAAACTCATGTTTCTATAATCTATTCGATCCCCCGATTGGATCGGGGGCAAACGCCTACGAAAAGATCGCTTGGATTTAAGAAAGAGTCGCTTGGGTTTATCCATGATTTCTTTATTCCTTATTTCTAAAAATAATCCAATCCTTATCTCTATTTCTCTATTTCTAAAATCCTATTTTGATCGGATCAAATTCAAATTATAGAATTAACATAATAAATATAAATAGGATTTGGTTTGGTTATTTTATTATTATTTATTTATTATTTATATATAGATATTATTTATATATATAGAAATGTATATAAATATATCTAAATGGAATAATAAATATATTAATAAATATATGTAATAATATTAATATTATAATAATATAGAATAATAATATTTATATATATAAATTGTTATATATATAAATTGTTATATATATAACGAATTATATACTTAATAATTAGATACTAAATATATTATATACCTAAATATACCTAATGTCCTATTTTCATATTCTCGGGAAGGGGTGACATACGAGCACTTGATTCGATTTATTTCTTTATTTCCCCGTGAATTGTATGTTTGTAACAATAGGGACAGAATTTCTTCAATTCCAATCGACTAGGCGTATTGTGTCGATTTTTTTGAGTAATATACCTGCAAATGCCCGTTGATTCCTTATTAACGCCGTTTCGAACACAACAGGTACATTCCAAAATAATCGTTACTCGGACATCTTTACTCTTGGCCATGAACCTCCTTTGAGTTTTTAATTCATCCAACTCTTCTAGTTTCCGATCAAAAGTGAAGAAGAAAGGAATGAAAAAATATATATATATATATATAAAATAAATATAAATAAAAGTATAAAAGTTGCTAACTCAAAACCAAATCCTGAAAGATTTCGTTGCAATCAATTGCAATCAATATAGTAAATCAATATAGATTTATTTTAATAGTAAATAATAAGAATAAATAATACAATGATTTCTAACTCTATTTAGAATCACCGTACGGTATTTTCTTTAAGTATCTTGTAGGATACTGTTGTTCCAGCCACATTTCTCTTTTCGCTCTACTAGTAATTTAATTGGAGCTTCTACCCGAGTTTCGGTGAGGTTGAATCCACTTTTTTCGTTCTACCTTCCTTATTTAGTTTATCTAATTCTTATATAATTCTAAAAAAAAAAAAGGGGGGCGGACGAGAGAGTAGTCACAGATATTTGATTGTATCTCGATCTAATCTTTTTCGCCCCGGCCCGCCGCAATAACTAGAATTAAAAAAAAGGGAATGTTAACGCATCCGGGAAGAAACGATTGATCTCTATCAATAAACCCGCTAAAGAACCGAACCAGAGAGTACTTAGTACTGGTGCTACGGAAAGATATGTTTTTAGATCTCGCATTTAAAATCCTCCTTCTTTATCGTATTACATTATGCTAATACATATATAATCACATGTATGTGTGGTTAAAGACCACTTGTATTTGTATATTTGTACCTGGAATTCCTAATTCAAAATTCAAATAAATTGTAATTTAAATGTACAACGATTCGATAGATAAGACTTTCCTTTTCTTAAAACAGCAAAATTGGTGCCTTTCCGCCTGAGAATTACCGACAAAAATATTCATTTATTATTCATTATATGGTTGTTATAGGATATGAGACCAAAAAGAGGAAATGGCAAGATAATTTTTTGTATTTCAATAGATGAAATAAGGGTGTGGAAAACAAGACAGGGATTCTCTACAATGACATTGTAGACCAATTGAAAGGGATGTAGCGCAGCTTGGTAGCGCGTTTGTTTTGGGTACAAAATGTCACGGGTTCAAATCCTGTCATCCCTACCTATTACTTCTCCGTTGAGCAGTAGCGAGAGAGCCATTTTAGTTTTAGATTGATTAAAATTAAGCATACATAATCTATCATTTTCTCATATTCTATATGATAGTATAGGTATGCACGATGTATTGGGGTTATAAAATAAAAGAATCCTCTTTAGTCTTATTTATTATGATAAGAAAGCGCTCTTAGTTCAGTTCGGTAGAACGTGGGTCTCCAAAACCCAATGTCGTAGGTTCAAATCCTACAGAGCGTGATTCCGCTCTTGTTAGGTCGAAAATTACACCGAACTGAAAAAAAAATTAACAGCACTTCGACTTTGACTTCCTTGTATTTAATTATTAAATATTAAATAACAAAAAAAAAGGGGTCAGTAAAAAAAAGAGATGTTAATTAATCAAAGGTCC